GATAAATCCTAGGCTAATCACACGATAACTCCAAAAATCTAATTGTTGAATCAATTGAGCCTTGTAATAATTCTTAGCATAAAAAATATTGTTTCTTTCATTCTTGTATTGGATTTCACCAAACGAAAATGACTCATTTAATTTTAATAAATTATTACTTTTAGAACTATAAAAAATCTTTCTAAATGTAATGACTAGAAGTGCTACTGATAATAATGATCCACAAAGAAGAGCCGCATAGCTTAATATCATCATACTTACGTGCATTATTAACCATTCCGATTGTAGAGCGGGTACTAATATTGTGGGTTTCCGTATTTCATTTAAAAGACCCGATGTAGCAAAACCTTGGGTAAAAATAGTACTTGAAGCAGTTATTGTGGTTAAATAATTTTTTCTTATTTTGAAATAAGGCACTATATGAATAAGGGAGAAACTCCATGAAAGAAAAATTAATGATTCATATAAATCACTTAGCGGGAAATGTCCCGAATAAATCCAACGGGTGAGCAATAATCCTGTTAGACATAAAAAAGTAGCTATCATTCCCTTTTCTGACGAATCATATGTTATGATTTCATTGCCAAATAAGGTTATCAAATGAATTGTAATTACAATTGAAACAATAGAAAAGGAAATATGAGTTAATATATGCTCTAAAGTTGAAAATATCATAAAAATGAAAAAAAAAAAGGGGGGGGGGAATCCCCATATAAATTTAATTAATAAATATAAATAGGGAATTTGATTTATTTTTATTATAGGATGTATTGGATCTCTTTTAGAAGATGGCATGCCGCCACTCGGACTCGAACCGAGATGCTCTAGCACTGCTTCCTAAGAGCAGCGTGTCTACCGATTTCACCATAGCGGCTTGCTCGAACTCATAATAGCCTATTTATATTCAATCGTCGAGATTGAATAAGTCAATTCACTCAAATAAGTTTTTTTAGTAAAGATTCAAGTAGTTTATATATTAGCCAATATATTAGTATTAGCCAAAAATAGAAAAATAGAATTCTTGCAACTAGAGAATTCTCGCGAAAAAAACTTTTTTTTTTTTTCATTTTTTACTTTTATTATTATTGTCATTATTAATTATTATTATTTCTGCTTTATCTGATGATTTCAGAAAAAAAAAAAAAGAAATTTTATCAATGAATCTAAAATATGTCTATTTTTGACTACTCCAAATTGACACTTGTACATAATATCTCAACAATGAGGTTTTTTTATTGATTGGACTAAAAGTTGTAGATATATGATAAATATATTCCATATAGTAAATAAATGAAGAAGTAAGAAAGTTATCCAAAAATTTTTAACATGAAATCAATTAGTTTCAACAATTCATTAATTTTAACTAAAAATCTTATATCTGCCCTTCCCGAGAAAGATAAAAATTTTTCATTATCATTATTGTAAAGGTCGATGGGGAAAATAAGACTCCCCACCACCAAAATCTGATTGAAAATATACTAAATACTAAAAAAAATAAAAATACAATATTTTTGATTTCTTTAGATTTCAGAAAATAAAAGAATTTTTATTTTTATCTTATAAGAAAAGAATAAGATAAGATAAGATTAAAAGTCTAGGACTGCCAATTCTTTTATTATTTAATATAGAAATATAGATATAGATATTAACAAATATAGATATAGATAATTACTGATCCAATTTTTTGAGTCAAATCCATTCTGATTATTCCAATCTTTTAGGACTTAGTTGTTTGTCGTACAAAAAAACTTTTTGAATTCCCGGTAGAAAGAGATTTCCCTAATGACAAAGCTTTTAACGCTGCCCAATATCCTTTCCTTTTCCAAATATTTTTACGAATACGCTTTTTTGATATCGAAGTACGTTTTTTTGGAACTGCCATTTAAAAATGAAGAAGTTACTCATTGTTATAGTTGGATGTGAAAGACATCTATTGTTCAAAACCAATTATTTTTTCTTATTCATGATCTATTTTTCTCTAAAAAAGATTCTCTTCATAAAAAAGAAATATAGATATATCTGTAAAAATTTGATCAAAAATGACTCGAAATAACATAAAAAATTTTTGATTCCATACACTATTCGTAAAACCAAAAATTTTTGGTTTGGAACTCTTAATTCTCGTTGTTTATATCTCAAAGTTATATCTTTAGAATCTGCTATGTGATAGAAATCAAACTTAATAAAATAAATAAAGAGCCTAAAAGACCTTTATTTTCGTCATTCTATTCTATACTTTATTTACATGTAATAAAATACCTCAAAGGATTGTAAACTTTTGCCTAAAAACGTGAGTCTTTTTTTAGTAATCTTTTTTTAGTAAAACTTGAGAAAAAATACACCTAAATTCCATTTTCAAATTCGAATGAGACTAGTAAGAAAGATCCGTTTTTTTGATAAAAAAAGTTTATTTTAGATCTATAATCTTCTAAACTTTACTAATAATTTGTTTTGATTGAAATGGAAAACAATCAATCCCATAATGAATTAGTTAATGAGTTGAAATAAAGTAACTAAAATAAAGAGTTTTTTCATTAGACCAATGACCTTAGTTAATCCTATAATTCATATAATTCATATCAACATCAGTACTCTTTTTAGCCTAAATTTTTAAGCTTGTTTTATTATTTTTATTAATTATTATTACGATTATTAATTATTACGAGAATTTCTCGTAATAATATAAATTTTCCTATTTATATTTATATTCTTTTTATTTATATTTTATATAAGGCACTTGGTCATATCATTTCTCCAATTGTAACTTCTTGTTTTGAATATTTAAACGATTTTGAAAAGACTCAAAATAAATACTAATATAAAATTATTAAATAAATTTAATAAATTAGTGCATATCCTTATTTTTTAGTGACTTTTTCGAAAGAGGTAAGATCCGGTGAATCGGAAACAATTAATTAAGAATAAAAAACTTTTTTTATGGAACAGACATATCAATATGCGTGGATAATACCTTTTCTTCCACTTCCAGTTCCTATGTTAATAGGGGTGGGACTTCTTCTTTTTCCGACGGCAACAAAAAGTCTTCGCCGTATGTGGGCTTTTCAGAGCGTTTTATTGTTAAGTATAGTCATGATTTTTTCCATGAATCTGTCTATTCAGCAAATAAATAGCAGTTCTGTCTATCAATATGTATGGTCTTGGATTATCAATAATGATTTTTCTTTAGAATTCGGATACTTAATCGATCCACTTACTTCTATTATGTCAATATTAATCACTACTGTTGGAATTTTAGTTCTTATTTATAGTGATAATTATATGTCTCATGATCATGGATATCTGAGATTTTTTGCTTATATGAGTTTTTTCAGTACTTCCATGTTGGGATTAGTTACTAGTTCAAATTTGATACAAATTTATATTTTTTGGGAATTGGTTGGAATGTGTTCGTATCTATTAATAGGATTTTGGTTCACACGACCTGTTGCAGCAAAGGCTTGTCAAAAAGCGTTTGTAACTAATCGTGTTGGTGATTTTGGTTTATTATTAGGCATTTTGGGGTTTTATTGGGTAACAGGAAGTTTCGAATTTCGCGATTTATTCCAAATATTAAATAACTTGATTTCTACTAATGAGGTCAATTTTTTATTTGTTACTTTGTGCGCTGTTCTATTATTTGGCGGTGCTATTGCTAAATCTGCACAATTTCCCCTTCATGTATGGTTACCTGATGCAATGGAAGGGCCGACTCCTATTTCAGCTCTTATACATGCTGCTACGATGGTAGCAGCAGGAATTTTTCTTGTAGCTCGACTTATGCCTCTTTTCATAGTCATACCCCACATCATGAATTTTATCTCTTTTATAGGGATAATAACAGTTTTTTTAGGAGCTACTTTAGCTCTTGCTCAAAAAGACATTAAGAGGGGTTTAGCCTATTCTACAATGTCTCAATTGGGTTATATGATGTTAGCTCTAGGTATGGGGTCTTATCGCAGTGCTTTATTTCATTTGATTACTCATGCTTATTCCAAAGCATTATTGTTTTTAGGATCGGGATCTGTTATTCATTCGATGGAAACTCTTGTTGGATATTGTCCAGAAAAAAGCCAGAACATGGTACTTATGGGAGGTTTAACAAAACATGTACCAATTACTAAAAATTCTTTTTTATTAGGTACACTTTCTCTTTGCGGTATTCCACCCCTTGCTTGTTTTTGGTCCAAAGATGAAATCCTTAATGATAGTTGGTTGTATTCACCTATTTTTGCAATAATAGCTTGGTCTACGGCGGGATTAACCGCATTTTATATGTGTCGGATTTATTTACTTACTTTTGAAGGACATTTAAACGTTCATTTTCAAAATTACAGTGGAAAAAGGAATACCCCCTTGTATTCAATATCTCTATGGGGTAAAGAAGGTTCAAAAATAACTAAAAAAAACTTTCCTTTGCTAAATTTATTAAAAATGAACAAGAATGAACGTCTTTCTTTTTTTTCAAATTCAAATCAAGTATATAAATTTGAGAAATTTGATGAGAATGTAAGAAATCCAATCCAACCCTTTCTTTATATTCTGAATTTTGGCAATACCAAGAGTTCTTTGTATCCTTATGAATCGGATAATACTATGTTATTTCCAATAATTATATTAATTCTATTTACTTTGTTCGTTGGATTTTTAGGAATTCCTTTCAATCAAGACGTGGATATATTAACCAAATGGCTAACCCCGTCTATAAATCTTTTACATAAAAATTCAAACAATTTAATAGATTGGTATGAATTTTCTAAAGATGCAGTTTTTTCAGTCAGTATAGCCTCTTTCGGAATATTGATAGCATTTTTTTTATATAAACCTGTTTATTCATCTTTTCAAAATTTGAACTTAATTAATTCATTTGTTAAAATGGGTCCTAAGAGAATTTTTTATGACAAAATAAAAAATGCTATCTATGATTGGTCATATAATCGGGGTTACATAGATGCCTTTTATGCAACATTCTTAACCGCAGGGATAAGAAAATTCGCCGAATT